ACGGGAGTGGGGGACGGCCCTACGCGCAGGCAACAGCAGCACCGGCTCTACGAAGTAAGAATCGAATCTTTCTGTTGGCTTTCCCAATTCATTCGTGAATGATAATTCAAGGACGTGAAGCGAGCGCTTCTAGCCGCTTCGCCTGCTTCTTATTAAGGCGGCTATGTTGGCGTGGCGGAAATGAACGAAAAGCGAGACGAACGTGCTATTTTAAAATGGATTGATAGATATCCTGATCCTTTTTGATAGATCGAAAGATATAGAGAGGAAATCTATCAATAATAAGGGGAAATCCCCTATTTATATCTATTGATGAGATAACTTTCTATTCTTGATCCATCCCATCAGAAAGAAATCAATATGTATCTGATGGAGTCTACATCCTACGTAGAGCGCCCAAGCTTGGGGCCAGCTCAGTTCTCTTATCCATCGGTCCAATGCACTGGGCTCATCTCAAAAGAAAAAATGGAGTTGTCTTGTTCGCCGCCTCGACGCATTCCCTTCTCTCCCCGGCATCGTCCCACACAGAAAGAAAGAGCGCAGAGCCCCGGCCTGACCTGTAGGTCCGCTAACGTAAAGCGAAGAGTTGAGCCTGAACTGGCGAACCGAAGTAACTTTCGGAACCGTACTTCCTACAGCTAACATGTGTCCAGTCCAGCGGGAACGCGCAGCGCAAACGAACGTGAGCTGCTATACCGAATCCCCCGCCGGCCATCGGGGACCGAGTGGTACGGCCATGATCTGCAGGGGAACGGATCACCAATTCTTCCATTGGGGACAGGTGCACGAACGACAACTCCAAACGTCACACATACGCCGCCTACCTACCGTTTAGGTGGCACCAGCGAGATCCGGCTAAGGTAAGGAACTTCGTGTCGCGGCTGCTCCACTCCGCTGCGGTCTCATGAACTGAACTTCGTTGCCTTCCCGCGTGCGAAGCGAATGGGCGCTGTGCTGTTTTTCGGGGCGGGGAGCGAAGAGAGACCAGAAGAATGATTCATTTGGATCGACGAGCTTTTTCAGCCCAAAAACTAAGAATCAATGGAATGTCTGTCTATCCATGAACATCTATTCTATCTATATATCTAGGGGATCTCTCTCTAAATAGAAAAGTTTTTTATGGCATGATATGATCGCCTAGCCGTAGCTGCATATCAGCTGCGCTCAATATGCGATGCGGGATTTCTGTTGGATCAGATCTTTTGCTTTGACGGAAGCTTTTGGACCTAGCGAAAAGGACTCTAACTTCGCGCAAGCAAGCGCGAGAGAAGCAAGCAAAGTAGAAGCTTTGCCAGAAGCAAGACGAGGAAGCGGAGCTGTCGTAGAAGCGGTAGCTTCCCCCGACCGACTAAAATACAACAGTCGCGACCTACTTTGAGAAAAAAAAGGCGAAGGGTTTGGCAACAAGCAAACGGCTTTCTATCATAGTTGCAAGGATTCCAAACCTTAACTAACTGCTTAAGTACAGTACCAAAGGCTGCTTTCGGTTGGTTTCATAAGGGGGCTGTTCATTACAAGCTATCAGCGCTGTCTTAGATTGAACGGCAATAAGATAAGTCGACGTTCAATCTCTAAGGCGGGTTTCCGTTGAGAACGGAATAGTGTTCGTGCCCAAAGGTGAACAAAGCCCTAGCTTCTAGAGTTCACTGCTTTTTCCAGGCCGGAGGAAGGGCTTATACTGCTCGCCTTTGTTTGATATGTGTTCATTCAGTACCAATACAAACTAAAACTACATCAAAGTAGAAGGGCCACTATAGAAGCTAGAAGTAGCCTATAGTAGTCGGCCTAACCAAAGCGTCACGACAACATAAAATTCTAGCCTTATGAATGGAATCTTAAGTAGGGGGCTTAGCCCGCCCGCCTACCAATCAAAGAGGCTGAGAGTAAGCGTAAGCTCACCCGTAAGCTCTTCGAGCTTCCCTTCATTCGCTTCGCGGGAGCCGCACAGCACATAGCTGGAAGTCAGAGGGCCCATACTACCTGCCTAACCCTTCGCTCCGAGGGACCGTAGATCGGAAAGCGCCTTCTAAACCACCCCATTCATCCAAAAGAGAAGGGAAGGGGCCTATGTATTTGCATGACCCCTGCAGATTGAAGCCTATCTACACCCGTAGCCAATCCCCTAGGTCTTGCCACCACGCCGCAGAACGGGAGCTCGTGTGAAACCTTTTATTTCTGGCGTAACCGCGGTAAAACGTAAAAAAAGATTATGGCCGCCTAACATGGGGGCCGTAGGTACGATAAACTCGGCCAAAATATGACACCCGAAGGGCCTGGCACGCACAATCCTATCCGAGTCCGAGTTTACCCCTTGCACGCACTTCGGACAGCCGTCCGTAGCATCATAAGGAGGACCTCCCTTTCGAGGTACAAAAAGAGTACGGTACATAGGAGGTTGGTCTTTCTCAACGTGGTGTATAGCACGAAAAACCTTTCGATACAAGAGATAGGGCCGTTCACATGAAAGAAACAAGTGAATCCTTTCTTCTCTTCTTTATCTTTCTCGAAGGGGAAAGATAAAGAAGGTCTTATGGAGGGGAAAGGCTTGGGCCTACCTATCCCGATAGAACCCCATAAAGGAACGGGAGTTGTTGAGAGGTTCCATATTACCGAGCCGAAGGGCAGCACTTTTGTACGTCATCGTAGTATGTCACGTCGTCTCGTCCCCGCTGCATCGAAGAGTACCTATGCACTATGTTCCGGTTCACTGATAAGAAAGATAGAGTCGGGGTGGGGGTCTACGATGTGATACTAAAGTATGACCGGGGGAGATACCTGCTAACTATGGGTAGGAAGCAGGAACCTTTATGTAACAAATTTCGGGGGGTTACAGATCTCTTATACTACCATCGATCGACAGAGCGGAACGACCAGAAAAAGAAGTGAAGTTAGAAAGCCGTATGATAGGTGGTAACTATCTTGTACGGTTCGGGGGGTAATCGGCGTACTCCGGGGGGGAATCCTTGGCTCTATCGAACATACAGGGAATTGGAGGTAGCATTCCACCGATGTCAAGTCATGGACTGGTTCCCTCAGCCCTTTTTCTATGTGTTGGTGTTCTATATGACCGACATAAGACTCGACTTGTTAGATATTACGGAGGTTCAGTGAGCACCATGCCGAATCTCCCTACCATTTTCTTCTCTTCCACTTTGGCCAATATGAGTTCACCTGGTACTAGCAGTTTTATCGGGGAATTTCTCATCTTAGTAGGAGCTTTCCAAAGAAATAGCTTAGTAGCCACATTAGCAGCGCTTGGGATGATTTTAGGCGCGGCGTATTCCCTTTGGCTATATAATCGTGCGGTTTCTGGGAATTTAAAACCTGATTTCCTCCATAAATTCTCCGATCCAAATGGCAGAGAAGTTTCCATATTTCTACCTTTTCTTGTTGGAGGGGCGACCGTCCGTTAAACTACCAAAGAAAAAAGGGTAAACCAATGCGATCATGACATTGTAGGTGCTCGCGATGGGACGGATGCGACTTCCCTCAGTCGGTTTGGATGGCATAGCCCGTTGCAGAAGTCCCCCTTTTTATTCATTTCTTTAGTCTTTAGGGAGCCAAAGCTTTACTTTACTAAACTAATAAAATAAGGCTCGCGCAGGGGCGCTCACGTTTTTGGCGGGGCCGTATCTTGCTGGGTGAGACCGAGAGAAAGAAAGGACGGGGGGCAACCATGCATGGTACTTCTCGACCGTGTCTCCGAGGGACAGTTGAACGAGCGACTCATGAATGCTGCCGGGTCGGACGAGCCAATAACTCGAACGCGTTCGGTCTTTTTTTGAGCAAGAATCACAGCGTTACCTTATCTTCACCATGATACGGACTCCAAGTTCTTATGGCAGAGCACGAGGAGATTGATCATCAATATGATTGATGATGGGAATGGAAACCAGAAGCACAACTGGGGTCTTCGTGGTCCACAAGATAATAAAACCATCAGTAACAGTAACGTAAGCATGAGACTTTTTGGTAGTACCGGTGAACCAGATGGCCGCGGCGATGGAATCTGGGACGGAGGACTTGTAGTATCTCTCTAGATCTGGCAAAAGCGAAAGACCCCCTAACATAATTCGAATGGAGGCTGACCGCTGAGCCCACTCTGGCCTCGCGGGGCGGGCCCCTGTGGTTGCGAGCTGGAGCTGCCATAGCTTATGGCTAGAGCAACCACAGGGGCCCCGGCAGAGAGAAAAGTAAGGATAACGAGCGCTCCGCCCGCCAAGCGGGCGGCAGGAGCAGCGGGCAAGTGCTTGGTAGGCCAACAGCCCAGTGAACCGGGCGGGGCACTCGACGAAAGGGGGCACACTGAGCAAGTACGAGAAATTGGCCCCGCTCCTCTTTCTTAAAAGCAAGGACCTATGGAAGTCGGGGCTCGTCCCCGGTCAATATTGGATCCAACAATAGGGGGCCGTAGCACTGACCTCTTTTTTTTTCAATACAATAGGGGAAAAGATCGTACAGTTCCTTACCGAGACAAACTCTCAACGGATCCTCCGCGCGCTGGGCATACCTCTTCCGTGCGTCTTTCTCGTGGCGGGAACAGAACAACAGGGAAAGACCCGGCCGACCGGCCCAGGGCTCGAGGGCGAGCTTTATTTCTTTCAGATAGAATGGGGAGTGAATCAAAAGGCTTCCGTTTCCGTTTTTGGTTTGGGGGCTTTCGGGCCCCTCTCGATCTTTTTCGTAGTTGAGAAGGGGGAAGGAGTCTAAATCAATGGACATTAATGAACCATCATTGATGGACGTTGCACATGACACGATCAATTCGACTCAAGGTCCGGCGCTAATAGAAGTAGCTTACTCTCCTAGTAGCGAAGGAAAGGGGGCAGGGCCTTTTTCGTAGTAATAGTGGGCAGGTCTCATGAGATCTATGCCGGCCATCGGAATCAAACGAAGGTCGAAGGACCATTCGATTCATTAAGGGGCATAGATCTAGGCCTATTTGTTTGTTCGGTCAATCACCAAAGGCGGGGGGGGGAACCACTGTGGACGAGACCCCC